TTTTATGGCAGATCTCGGCGCACAGACTCCTTTTTTCTATATTTTTAGAGAGAGAGAATTGATATATGATCTATTTGAAGCTGCTACAGGTATGCGAATGATGCATAATTACTTTCGCATCGGAGGAGTAGCCGCCGATCTACCTTATGGATGGATCGATAAATGTTTAGATTTCTGTGATTATTTTTTACGAGGAGTTGTTGAATATCAACAACTTATTACACAGAATCCCATTTTTATAGAACGAGTTGAAGGAGTCGGTTTTATTAGCGGAGAAGAAGCAGTAAATTGGGGCTTATCGGGACCGATGTTACGAGCTTCTGGAATACAATGGGATCTTCGTAAAGTTGATCCTTATGAGTCTTACAACCAATTTGATTGGAAAATCCAATGGCAAAAAGAAGGGGATTCATTAGCTCGCTATTTAGTACGAATGGGTGAAATGAGGGAATCCATCAAAATTATTCAACAGGCTGTAGAGAAAATTCCTGGGGGTCCTTATGAGAATTTAGAAGTCCGACGCTTTAAGAAAGCAAAGAATTCCGAATGGAATGATTTTGAATATCGATTTCTTGGTAAAAAACCTTCGCCCAATTTTGAATTGTCAAAGCAAGAGCTTTATGTAAGAGTGGAAGCTCCAAAAGGTGAATTAGGAATTTATCTGGTAGGAGATGATAGTCTTTTCCCCTGGAGATGGAAAATTCGTCCACCTGGTTTTATTAATTTGCAAATTCTTCCTCAACTAGTTAAAAAAATGAAATTGGCTGATATCATGACGATATTAGGTAGTATAGATATCATTATGGGGGAAGTTGATCGTTGAAATGATAATAGATAGGGTAGAGGTAGAAACTATCAATTCTTTTTCGAAATCGGAATTATTAAAAGAAGTCTATGGACTGATATGGATTCTACCTATTTTGACCCTCCTACTGGGAATCACAATAGAAGTACTGGTAATTGTGTGGTTAGAAAGAGAAATATCCGCATCGATACAACAACGTATTGGTCCTGAATATGCTGGCCCCCTGGGACTGCTTCAAGCTATAGCCGATGGAACTAAGCTACTTTTTAAGGAGGATATCCTGCCATCCCGAGGAGATATTCCTTTATTTAGCATTGGACCCTCTATAGCAGTCATATCAATTTTATTAAGTTTTTTAGTTATCCCTTTAGGATATCATTTTGTTTTAGCCGATCTTAGTATTGGTGTTTTTTTATGGATTGCCATTTCAAGTATTGCTCCTATTGGTCTTCTTATGGCAGGATATAGCTCAAATAATAAATATTCTTTTTTAGGCGGTCTACGAGCTGCTGCTCAATCTATTAGTTATGAAATACCATTAACTTTTTGTGTGCTAGCAATATCTCTACGTGTGATTCGTTAAAATAGGATCTTTTTCCTCTAAAATCCATTGAATATTTATCTTCCTTTTCTTATTCTATATTCGGGTTGGTAAGTTAAACTAGATAGCTATATGAGTGAAACAAAACAGCTTATTAATTTGTAGTAAAAAGAAAAAATCTCATTTCCTACGTACAAGAAAAAAGTTGAAGTAAACATAAGCAGTGTAAACTCTTTACCCCAAGGTTGAGATTTTTTGATTAGTCATCATATCTTGAAGCGGGCAAGAATAAAGGATTCGCGATATGGAATTCCATTACTAGAATATTCCTAGTTATTACTATAACTTATAATCATAAGAGGAATCCATCAAAAGTTAGTGAGGGGTTAGGAACACTAAAGTACATAAAGGATTAGTAATGAGGAAATCTAAGGCATTAGAGATTTTTCCTCATAAAAGGAATCATAATAAGGACTTGAAATTGGTGGAAATGATCAAGTAGTACTTTCTTCGGATTCCGATCCAGAGTATGTTCCCATTCACTTGTTAAGGAAATGGCTATCAAGAACGAATTAACCCTTTATTCCTTTTTTCTTTTTAAGTACCCCTCCCGGGGGAAAGAAGAATAGGACAAAAGATATGGAATGCAATACAAAAAAAAGATCTTTATTTATTCTTTCCTTCCTCTATTCATATTCATACAGAATTCCTCATGAACTAATGCCCAATTCTTTTCATTTATTAATTGCTATAACGAGTGTTTTATTCCAAGATTAAGTTATTGCTGAACAAAGAAAAATTCTCATTATATTATAAAGGACGAGATCAATTCGGAAGCGCTTTTTCTTATTCTAGCAGACGGAATTCCTTTGGTCTAATTTAGGACTTTCCAATCGATTTTATCTTACCTAATTCTATCTATGCCCAGGGGGATAATACCGAAATGAAACAACCCTTTCCTTTTTTCTGATCATAGAGAAGCCGTATGAAGCTAAGGTTTCATGTACGGTTTTGGAATAGCGGTGGGAACTGTGATGTTATCATCGACTATGATTATCTAACAGTTCAAGTACAGTTGATATAGTTGAAGCACAGTCAAAATATGGTTTTTTTGGATGGAATCTTTGGCGTCAGCCTATAGGTTTTCTGGTTTTTCTAATTTCTTCTTTGGCAGAATGTGAAAGATTACCCTTTGATTTACCAGAAGCAGAGGAAGAATTAGTAGCAGGTTATCAAACCGAATATTCCGGTATCAAATATGGTTTATTTTATCTTGTTTCTTACCTAAATTTATTAGTTTCCTCTTTATTTGTAACAGTTCTCTACTTAGGCGGGTGGAATTTATCTATTCCCTATATATCCTTTTTTGGATTTTTCCAAATGAATAAAATGGTTGGAATTTTGGAAATGACAATGGGTATCTTTATTACATTAACTAAAGCTTATTTATTTCTCTTCATTTCTATCACAATAAGATGGACTTTACCCAGGATGAGAATGGATCAGTTATTAAATCTTGGATGGAAATTTCTTTTACCTATTTCCCTGGGCAATCTCTTATTAACAACTTCTTCCCAACTTGTTTCACTATAAATAAGATAATACAATAATAGTAAGAATATTTTCAACACAAAAATTCTCTCAAACAAGAGAAAGAAACATACCTTTTTCATAGATATTTATAATATGTTCCCTATGGTAACTGGGTTCATGAGTTATGGTCAACAAACAATACGCGCTGCAAGGTACATTGGTCAAAGTTTCATAATTACCTTATCCCACACAAATCGTTTACCTATAACGATTCACTACCCTTATGAAAAATCAATTACATCGGAGCGTTTCCGGGGGCGAATCCACTTTGAATTTGATAAATGTATTGCTTGTGAAGTATGTGTTCGCGTATGCCCGATAGATCTACCCCTTGTGGATTGGAGATTTGAAAAGGATATTAAAAGGAAACAATTGCTTAATTATAGTATTGATTTTGGAGTTTGTATATTTTGTGGTAATTGTGTTGAGTACTGTCCGACAAGCTGTTTATCAATGACTGAAGAATATGAACTTTCTACTTATGATCGTCATGAATTGAATTACAATCAAATTGCTTTGAGTCGGTTACCAATCTCCATAATGGGAGATTACACAATTCAAACAATTAGGAATTCGACTCAAAGTAAAATAGACGAAGAAAAATCTTTGAATTCAAGAACGATTACTAATTACTAGGATTTTTCTTTTTTGTTAGAAAAATCCAATAGTTCTTTACTAACTATAAAGAAAAACGAATAACTACTGCTTATTGCAAATTATTCCTGATTTAAAATGAGAGTTGATTTTCGTGATGTGATTTCTAACTATACAACTTATATACAAAAAATATCCTAATCCCTTTTTCCTTCCTTGAATCTTTTAGTTTTAGTCAGTTCATGAAAAATTTTATACTATTAATTTATTCTTATCCATAATGGATTTACCTGGACCAATACATGAGATTCTTGTGCTATTTGGGGAATTTTTTCTTCTACTAGGGGGCATAGGAGTAGTATTACTTACCAACCCAATTTATTCTGCCTTTTCGCTGGGATTAGTTCTTATTTGTATATCCTTATTCTATATTTTATTGAATTCCTACTTTGTAGCTGTCGCACAACTTCTTATTTATGTGGGAGCCATAAATGTCTTGATCATATTTGCCGTAATGTTCATAGATGGCTCAGAATGGTCTAAAAATAAGAATTATTGGACTATTGGAGATGGGTTCACTTCACTCGTTTGTATAACTATTCTTTTTTCACTAATGACTACTATCCCAGATACGTCATGGTATGGAATTCTTTGGACTACAAGATCAAACCAAATAGTAGAACAGGGTCTCATAAATAACGTTCAACAAATTGGGATTCATTTAGCAACTGATTTTTATCTTCCGTTTGAACTCATTTCCATAATTCTTCTAGTTTCTTTAATAGGTGCAATTACTATGGCTCGGCAATAAGAAATACTTAGAATGAGTCAAAATTCTTAGAATTTCAAATCTAAAATAAGTAACTAAAATAAATAACTAAAGAATCACAATTTTGATTTAGTAAAACCCATCTACTGCCAACAAATACCTTCTTTTCTCTTTTGTTGTGTAATTGTTCTATTCTAATTAATTGAATCGGTTCAATTCTTGTCCTCATATTGAAATGAATCGAGATTGATAAGGAGTTAGTTAATGATGTTTGAGCATGTACTTTTTTTGAGTGTCTATTTATTTTCGATTGGTATCTATGGATTGATCACAAGCCGAAACATGGTTAGAGCTCTAATATGTCTTGAACTTATACTGAATTCAATTAATCTAAATCTCGTAACATTTTCTGATCTATTTGATAGTCGCCAATTAAAAGGAGACATTTTCGCAATTTTTGTTATAGCCCTTGCGGCTGCTGAAGCAGCTATTGGACTATCCATTCTTTCTTCCATCCATCGTAACAGGAAATCAACTCGTATCAATCAATCTAATTTTTTGAATAATTAGACTTTTGAATAATTAGACATAGAATCCTCTAAACAAATAAACAAAGGCGCACATATAATGATAATATAAAATTCAAATATTAAGATGAATAGAAATCGAATACTATTTTCTTATTATTTTATTATTTTAGAATATCTATTTTTTGAGTAGGTTATTGTATAGTATTCTTTTTTACTTATTGAATTTTTGCAATTCATTGATATTGCAATTTGAATATTGCAATAATTTATATTGAAAAGACGATAGCCAATTTATTGGCTAGTTCGAATTCGTATGTACAATTCGTATAATTATGATTGTTGAAGCCCAAAATTCAAGTCTCTTGGCTCTTTTCACGCTTTCTCACAAACGGATTAAGAAATATATTGCATTATTTATTTGTTGAAGTTTGGATAAACCATTGCTTCGTCTGGTGCCTACAATACATATGACTCATATAGTACTAATTTCATTTTTACCAGATCGAAAATTTTTATGTTGAAAAGGAAAATTTATAGATCCAATGTCACATTCCGTAAAAATTTATGATACATGTATAGGATGCACTCAATGTGTACGAGCTTGTCCAACAGATGTATTAGAAATGATACCCTGGGATGGGTGTAAAGCCAAGCAAATTGCTTCTGCCCCGAGAACCGAAGATTGTGTGGGTTGTAAGAGATGCGAATCTGCCTGCCCAACAGATTTTTTAAGTGTCCGCGTTTATTTAGGGCCTGAAACAACCCGCAGCATGGCTCTATCTTATTGATACGTTACAAAAAACTCCACTTGAATCGTCTGATTCCTCTTTACCGAAGAAGCCTGTGCTCGAAATAAGCGAGCACGGGCTTTTCTGGTCAAAACGTATCTTGTCTTTATCACTTTATCATGAGTTATTTTCCTTGGTTAACAATACTTGTTGTTTTGCCGATATTTGCAGGTTCATTAATTTTCTTTTTACCTCATAGGGGAAACAAAATCGTTAGGTGGTATACTATATCTATTTGTTTATTAGAATTCCTTCTAATGACTTATGCATTCTGTTATCATTTCCAATTGGAGGATCCCTTAATCCAATTAAAGGAGGATTCTAAATGGATAGATGTCTTTGATTTCCACTGGAGATTGGGAATCGATGGACTTTCATTAGGATCTATTTTATTGACAGGATTTATCACTACTTTAGCTACTTTAGCAGCTTGGCCGGTTACCCGGAATTCGCGATTATTCTATTTCCTGATGCTAGCAATGTATAGTGGTCAAATAGGATTATTTTCTTCGCGAGACCTTTTACTTTTTTTTATCATGTGGGAGTTAGAATTAATTCCTGTTTACTTACTTTTATCCATGTGGGGGGGAAAGAGGCGTCTGTATTCAGCTACAAAGTTTATTTTGTATACTGCAGGCGGTTCCATTTTTTTCTTAATCGGAGTTCTAGGTATGGGCTTATATGGTTCCAACGAACCAAGATTAGATTTGGAAAGATTAATTAATCGATCATACCCTGCAACATTGGAAATACTATTTTATTTGGGCTTCCTTATTGCTTATGCTGTCAAATTGCCAATTATACCCCTACATACGTGGTTACCAGATACCCATGGGGAAGCGCATTACAGTACATGTATGCTTTTAGCGGGAATCCTATTAAAGATGGGAGCATACGGATTGATTCGGATCAATATGGAATTGTTACCTCATGCTCATTATCTATTTTCCCCCTGGTTGGTAATAATAGGAGCGATGCAAATAATCTATGCAGCTTCAACTTCTCTTGGTCAACGAAATTTCAAAAAAAGAATAGCCTATTCCTCCGTATCTCACATGGGTTTCATAATTATAGGAATTGGTTCCATAACCAACATTGGACTCAATGGAGCTATTTTACAAATACTATCCCATGGATTTATTGGTGCTACACTTTTTTTCTTGGCGGGAACGGCTTGTGATAGAATGCGTCTTGTTTATCTCGAAGAACTGGGGGGGATATCTATCCCAATGCCGAAAATTTTTACCATGTTTAGTAGCTTTTCAATGGCTTCTCTTGCCTTACCAGGAATGAGCGGTTTTGTTGCAGAATTAGTAGTATTTTTTGGACTAATTACTAGTCCCAAATTTCTGTTAATGCCAAAAATGCTAATTACTTTTGTAATGGCAATTGGAATGATATTAACTCCTATTTATTTATTATCTATGTTACGCCAGATGTTCTATGGATACAAGCTATTTCATGTTCCAAACGCAAATTTTGTGGATTCTGGACCGCGAGAACTCTTTCTTTTAATCTGTATCTTTTTACCAGTAATAGGAATTGGTATTTATCCAGATTTTGTTCTCTCGCTATCCGTTGACAGGGTAGAGGCTCTCTTATCCAATTATTATCCTAAATAGGATTTTTTTTTTTTAACTAGTCCGCTCTATACTCTATATTCCATAGTGGAAAAACCAAATAATTCAGAAAAAAGTAAAAAAGTCTAAGTCTAATTAGATATATCTCGAATTTTTGAGAACCCTTTGAGAAGGCGTTCAAGGGGTTCTCAAATCAAACAAAAATGGAAAAACTTTCATTTCATGAAGGTTTTATGTTATGTAATCATTTAGATGGTAATGTAAATGAACCATAACTATGTAAACCTATTCCTAATAGATTGATACCAAAATAGCAGATCCAAATTATAAGAAATCCTATTGAAGCTACAAGTGCGGAATTCGTACCCTTCCAATTTGGATTTGTTCTACTATGTAAATAAATTGCGAATATGGTCCAAGTAATAAATGCCCAAGTTTCCTTAGGATCCCAATTCCAATAGGATCCCCACGCCTCATTAGCCCATACTGCTCCACAAAGAATACCTATGGTTAAAAGGGTAAACCCTAGGCTAATGACACGATAACTCCAAGAATCCAAACGCTCAGTTAATTGATATTTGTAATAATTTGAAAATGAAGGAAAAGAGGTGTTTTTTAAAGCACTTCTTTTTGCATAGAAATATTCAATCTCACTAAACTCACTAAAGAAAAATGTTTTAAGTAAAACATTTTTTTTCTTTTTAGAAAAGAAATCGAAATTCTTTCGAAATTTAATGATTAGAAGAGCGGCGGATAATAAGGATCCGCACAAAAGAGTTGCATAGCTTAGTAACATCATACTGACATGCATCATTAACCACTGAGATTGTAGAGCAGGTACTAGTATTGTGGATTGATGCATTTCAGTTAAAAGACCCGACGTGGCAAAGCCTTGCGTTAAAATAGTACTTGGCGTAGTTATTGTGCTTAAATCATTTTTAGAGTTCTGTATCTTAGGAATCGTATGAAGAATATACAGAGCCCATGAAAGGAAGATCAATGACTCATATAAATTACTTAATGGAAAATGTCCCGAAGAAGCCCAACGAGAAACTAAGAATCCTGTTATAGATAAAAAAGTTGCTATCATTCCTTTTTCTGACGAATCATGTAATCCCCCAAGTTCACGAACTAATAAGGTTATCAAATGAATCGTAATCACAATTGAAATAGTTGAGAAAGAGATATGAGTTAGTATATGTTCTAAAGTTGCAAATAGCATAAGGAGAAGGTCCCATTACAAAATTGGAAATTTCGAATTGAATCCATTTTCTAATCTATTGTATTCTTTTTCGAGAATGCCGCCACTCGGACTCGAACCGAGATGCTTGAGCACTGCTTCCTAAGAGCAGCGTGTCTACCAATTTCACCATGGCGGCTAACTTGAAATAATAGGGAACTTAAAAGAATAATAGTTATTCTCTGGCAAATCGTCGAGATTGGGAGAGTCCATAGAATTTAGGAACATTAGAATCTTCATTAAAATAGACTTCGTTTGGTAGTATCGTTGCGGATTTTTTTAACAAAAAACTCTTGCTTTGCTCAATAGAAACAAAGCTTGAAAGAGTTGGAACTGTTTTTTCTCAGTTGCAATATAGAACTAATTTTTTTTCTAATTAGTTTCTCATTGAAATTTTTTCAAATCTTTCAATGCAATGGACAAAATCCAAAAAACCTTTTCTATCTATCCATTAGAATTTCTAGAATTTCATCATTAAATACAAAGAATTTTGGATTTTAGCAAAATTTCTAGAATGAAAGCCTTTATTCTCTTATTAATACGATTTACCAAGCCTAAACCAATTTATTTGTGGATTTTGGATAAGATAGGTAGAAGTTGTAAGTCCTATTGCAAGAATACTCTACTTTTCATAATAGAATCCTCATATTTTATTATGAGGATTCTATTATGAAAAGTTCGTTGATAGGAAAAGAATACTTAGGACACAGTATAGCAAAAACTTTTGTTCTATATATCAGAGGGGTTAGTTCTAAGAATATTGTACCGAGGAATTCGACACATAAAAGTACATTCATTAATTAATCCGAATTATTCATATTAAATAATTGGAATTTCTTTTGGATAGGTCAATTCAAATTATTCCAAAACCAGATTATTTGTTTGTTGCCCAGAAAAACCCTTTGGTTTTGGATGCTCGCTGCCGCTGGAAAATGATCTTGATTTTGCTAAAGAATAAGATTGTACTATGGAAAAATAAGTCTTTTTCTTCCAAAGATTTTTACGAATACGCTTTTTTGACATCGAAGTACGTTTTTTTGGAACTGCCATTTAAAAAGGAGATTACTTTTTTCTAGTTGTATGTGAAAGACATCTATTGCCGCAAATCAATCCTTCTTTCTGCTTTTTCTTAGTATTTATACTTAGATACTGAACTGAAATTCAGAATTCTTTTTTATTTCATTTTCTCTAATGCGGATAAGACAAGAATTTTTTAGCATATTTTTCATTTAGCATATTTTTCATATATATTTTGGATTTTGTTTTAATAATATAGAATATATACAAAGGTTTTCTATTTAAATCAATTTATATATCAAGTATACTTCATATATAGATATATGGTACGGGGGTCTATCCCCCATATAAGATGGGGGGATAAAAGGAAGGGAAAATTCAAATAGTTAATTAAGTTCAGAATGGTATTCCATAATTGAATTCCAATCAAAACAAAAAAAAATAGTTAGTCTCTTAAACAAGACATTCTAAAACTTAGGTAATTCTAGTCATTAGGATTTCAGTTCTATATGAAGTAAGGAATATTCGAGAATTTCCTATAAACATAGGTTTTCATTGGAATTCAATCAATCAGTTACGAAACATGAGAGTTGCTTCATCTTCATTGTAATAGAAAGAAATACAAAAATGAATAAAAAAATGAATAGAAAGTAAAATGATTCAATCCTTTTTTATATTTTAATAAATATCCTTCTTTAGATAATAACTAAGTAACAAAGTTATTTGATTAACTTTTTGAATTTAACCAAGTAAACCCATTCTTCATTTTTGATTATTTCAATGAGAGAAATTTGGAAAAATGAAGAATTCCAGTATTTTGTCTTATTCTTTTTTTTTTTTATTCCTTCAGAAAGAGATAAGAATTGGTTTGGTGAATCGGAAACAATTTTATTTTATAAAAAAATTGAAGTAAAAATTTCCATTTCTTTTCTTATGGAACATACATATCAATATGCATGGGTAATCCCTCTTCTCCCACTTCCAGTTATTATGTCAATGGGGTTTGGACTTATTCTTATTCCGACAGCAACAAAAAATCTTCGTCGCATATGGGCTTTTCCTAGTGTTTTACTCTTAAGTATAGCTATGGTATTCTCAGTTCACCTATCTATTCAACAAATAAATGGAAGTTCTATCTATCAATATCTATGGTCTTGGACTGTCAATAATGATTTTTCCTTAGAATTTGGATACTTGATCGACCCGCTTACTTCTATTATGTTAATACTAATTACTACAGTAGGAATCCTCGTTCTTATTTATAGTGACGATTATATGTCTCACGATGAAGGATATTTGAGATTTTTTGTTTATATAAGTTTTTTCAATACTTCCATGTTGGGATTGGTTACTAGTTCCAATTTGATACAAATTTATTTTTTTTGGGAACTTGTGGGAATGTGTTCCTATTTATTGATAGGCTTTTGGTTTACACGGCCAATTGCAGCGAGTGCTTGTCAAAAAGCTTTTGTAACTAATCGTGTAGGGGATTTTGGTCTGTTATTAGGAATTTTAGGTTTTTTTTGGATAACAGGTAGTTTAGAGTTTCGGGATTTGTTCAAAATAGCTAATAACTGGATTCCTAATAATGGGATTAATTCCTTACTTACTACTTTGTGTGCTTTTTTATTATTCCTTGGTGCAGTTGCAAAATCTGCACAATTCCCTCTTCACGTATGGTTACCCGATGCTATGGAAGGACCCACTCCCATTTCGGCTCTTATACACGCAGCAACTATGGTTGCTGCGGGGATTTTTCTTCTAGCTCGACTTCTTCCTCTTTTCATATCCCTACCTTTAATAATGAGTTTCATTTCTTTAGTAGGTACAATAACACTCTTCTTAGGAGCTACTTTAGCTCTTGCTCAGAGAGATATTAAAAGAAGCTTAGCCTATTCTACAATGTCTCAATTGGGTTATATGATGTTAGCTCTAGGTATAGGTTCTTATCAAGCTGCTTTATTCCATTTGATCACTCATGCTTATTCAAAAGCTTTATTGTTCTTGGGATCCGGATCCATTATTCATTCAATGGAACCTCTTGTTGGATATTCACCAGATAAAAGTCAGAATATGGTTCTTATGGGTGGTTTAAGAAAATACGTTCCAATTACAAGAACTACTTTTTTATGGGGTACGCTTTCTCTTTGTGGTATTCCACCTCTTGCTTGCTTCTGGTCCAAAGATGAAATCCTTAGTAATAGTTGGTTGTATTCACCCTTTTTTGGAATAATAGCCTCTTTTACTGCAGGATTAACTGCGTTTTATATGTTTCGGATATATTTACTTACTTTTGATGGGTACCTGCGTGTTCATTTTCAAAATTACAGTAGCACTAAAGAGGGCTCGTTGTATTCAATATCCTTATGGGGAAAAAGGATACCCAAAGGAGTGAATAGAGATTTCATTTTATCAACAACGAAGAGTGGAGTTTCTTTTTTTTCACAAAATATATCCAAAATTCATGGTAATACAAGAAATAGGATAGGGTCCTTTAGTACTTCCTTTGGGGTTAAAAACACTTTTGTCTATCCTCATGAAACGGGAAATACTATGCTATTCCCTCTTTTTATATTACTGCTTTTTACTTTGTTCATTGGATCCATAGGAATCCATTTTGATAATGGAGTAATGGATAATGGAATAGCGGAGTTAACCATATTATCAAAGTGGTTAACTCCCTCAATAAGCTTTTTCCAGGAAAGTTCTAATTCTTCCATAAATTCATATGAATTTATCACTAATGCAATTTCTTCTGTAAGTCTAGCTATGTTTGGTCTATTCATAGCATATATCTTCTATGGATCTGCTTATTCTTTTTTTCAGAATTTATATTTAAAAAATTCCCTTGTAAAAGAGAGTCCGAAAAAGTCTTTTTTGGATCAAGTAAAAAAAAAGATATACAGTTGGTCATATAATCGTGGTTATATAGATATTTTCTATACTAGGGTCTTTACCCTGGGTATAAGAGGATTAACCGAACTAACGCAGTTTTTCGATAAGGGTGTCATTGATGGAATTACCAATGGGGTAGGTCTTGCTGGTTTTTGTATAGGAGAAGAAATTAAATATGTAGGGGGAGGGCGAATATCGTCTTATTTATTCTTTTTTTTATGTTATGTATCCGTGTTCTTATTCTTTTTTCTTTCTTAACTTAAGGAATTCCCCTGTCTCCTGCCTAAAGAGCCCCTTATTCCCCTTCCTATCTCCTTCTACCATCTCTCTCCCTTTTCTACCATCTCTCTCTTTCTATCTCCCTCCTAAGGTAAGTATTGTATAATAGTTCGGTTTTCCGCGATTTTTTCCATTCCTCTGTGTAAATACCCTAATATGGGTTCACAATCAATAACATCTTCACCATCGAGAGTAACGATCAGTCGAAGAACACCATGCATTGATGGGTGGTGAGGGCCCATATTGACTATCATGAGATCTTTTCTTGTAAGCGGTAGACTCATATCCTTTCTTCCTTAATTCATTATTCCATGAAAATGGATTATTCCATGAATTCCTCAAAACGAGGCTCATCAAAATGCAAAATCTAAGACTACTATAAGACTACTAATAAAATAAGAAAAAAATTCGAACGATTAAATTACTTCTCCCTAATATCCAACTGACTGATTAATTTCTTATAACGTACTCTATTTTTCTTTGCCAAATAAGCTAGCAAACGTTGACGTTTTCCCAAAAGTCTTCGTAGACCTCTTTCCGATGAAAAATCTTTTTTGTGTAATTCCAAATGTGAAGCAAGTCTCCGTATCTTATTGGTGAAACTGAATACTTGAAATTCAACAGAACCCCTGTTTTCTTCTTTTTCTTCTTTAACCATAAATCCAAAAATTTTTCTACCTCCTTTCTTTTTCTTGTATTTTTCTGATCAGGAAAAATACAAAATTATGTCAGTTATTTTGAAGTTATTCTAATCTCGTACACACAAAAATTTGCAATTATTCATCTACTACTGGAATTTGGATTTATTTTATCGATGCAAATTGGATTTGGATAGAAGGGTACATTCTTTTATTTTAGATAGAAGAAATGTTTCTTCTATCTAAAATAAAAGAATTTTGCTGATTTATTTATTGCTATATCCAATTTATGGAATTGATACACCATTTAATTGATATCGTTTAGCAAAATGAAACACAGCATATGCATCCATCTTTCGGCTCGAGAATTTCACGGGATAGAGATATGGTATAAGAAATAGGCTATTAAGTAACTCTAAATGAATTGTGGATACATCTGTATCCTTAACATACTGAAACGACTGCCATTATTCGTATCAAACCAATAGCGATTCATACAAGCTAAATCTTCTAATCAATGGTGGGCCAATAATGAATTTTTTTGCATATGTATTAAGACGCTTGGCCTGATTTCGAAATTGTCCAGAGTTTTTTATGTTGTTTTCATTGCAAAATGATGGATCTCCTTCCGTAACTTTCCAATTACGAGTACGAGAATTGAAAGACATGAAAATTCTCAATTCTCTACGGCGTCTAGGAGATAGATAGAATATTTTCAGGAACAAGAAAATCAGAAGAATCTTTCTCTCTATTCACTACCATTCCTCGTCTTCGACTTCTATTAGTTTCTTTTCTTCTTTAATGCAATAGCTATAGTTTGATATAGAATCCATTTCTCAAAGTAATGGAAACCATTCTCTTATAGGAAATGCTTCGAAAATCGCTATTCCATCTTTTAGGTATCGTGAAAAGTGATACCTGTGAAGATCGTGCATTTCAGTCACATTCAGATCCGTTTTTCGAGTCCATGATATAACCAAATTGGATGGATCTTCCACCCGTTTAGCTAAGAAAGAATAGATGCAGAGGTGGATAATAGATCGATATGAAGATCATGAGCTGCCCCATAATGAAACCGCCAGTAGTCGCGAATATCTCCTTCTTCCCTAATCCAAGATTGGAGAAAGAAGATCTAAGAGGGACCTATGGAGAATGTGGTCAGAAATCCATAATAGAGTCCGACCACAACGACCGAATTAATTATCCTCATCGAGAAACTTAGACTACTAAGTAGAAAAGATTTGAAAATCATGGCATGGGTCTCCTTTTTTTCTTTCTTTAGAGTTTTCTATATGCACAATTTCTCGATGTTTCGATGAGAATTTCTTGACTTTCCATATATAGAAAGAGATAGACTATAAATGACATCTCTTATGTAAATAAGACCAAAGGGATGGATATTAAATGATAGGAAGTGCTAGGAAGTGAAATAGAATGAAATAGAGCCACTTTGGGCTTCCCTATGAAATGAGGCATGGAACGGAGTCACTACGAAGAAATTCCGGGAGTTACGAAAGAAGCTTCGGACTCATATTGTTCATGGGTTGAGAGCGGGAGTTGAACTCTAGGAGATCGAATCTCCCCTTGTTCCTCAGTAGCTCAGTGGTAGAGCGGTCGGCTGTTAACTGACTGGTCGTAGGTTCGAATCCTACTTGGGGAGATTTGATTCATTCTTTAATGTAAGAATAAAGAATTGAATTAAAGGGCTTGCTTTGACCCTTAGGAGTAGGT